ACCTTGCATTTCTATTTACATTCTATCTATTGATAGAACACAAAGAACAAACTCTTTCATTCCTCTCTGTCTTCAATCAAAACAAAAAAGAAATACCTCTAATTTTATAAGGTTAAATAAAAAATAAAAAATTCGATTGTTAATTTGATATAAGATAATTGCTATGCTTAGTGTGTGACTCGGTGGTTTTTGATTTTTAGGGAAAGGATTCAAAAAAAAAAATAGGCCAACTCCTATTATGAATTAATAAGTATAGAACTAATAACCAATATAGAACTAATAACCAACTCATCGCTTTGCATTATCTGGATTCAAAGAAGCAGTCAAGATATGATATAGTAATCATATAATCGCAGCAATTGCAATTTTTTTTTTCTGAAAAAAAAAATCAATCTGATTATTTTATTCTAAAACAAAATAGAAAATAATGCAGATAAATGGAAGGGTGAAAGAAAGAAAAAAAAGAAAAAAAAATATCAATGATATATGATTCCAATATGTAAGGTCTATGATTCATTTTATAAAAGCCAATAAATGTAATAAAGCATCAATAGAGATTGATCTATAATTAAATGAATCTATTCATAGAACAAAAAATCAAGAGCCTGGAGCCAATAAAGACTGAGAAAATTGACTCAATAACAAATTTCATTCAATTTGATTTTATTCAGGACTCCATTGTAAAAGTAGGACCTAACCATTAATTGGGAAGTGATGGGGACGACGGAACCAATAAATCAGTACTGATTTATTGGGCAGGATGGCGAAAGAAAAGAAAGGAACCAGTAGACAATTCATTTCTATTTAGTCTTTATTCTAAAAGCTAATGGATTACTTCCACAAATGAAATAATTATTGAATGAAATAATTATTGAAATAGTAAATATTCGCCCGCGAAGGTTTTATGTTATTAAATTTTAAAATTTTAAACAAAACAATCTGATAACATATTGACTATATAAAATATATAAACAAAATGAAAACCAGAAATCGAATACATAGTCATATAAAATTCGATAGAATAGAAAATAGAATAATACAAAAATATAAAAATTTCTAATAATACAAATTTATAATAACAAGAGAAATCCCACCAAATAACATGCTTTAGTATAGTATATTATTATATGTATATTTTTTTAATCATTTCATTCGCGAGGAGCTGGATGAGAAGAAACTCTCATGTCCGGTTCTGTAGTAGAGATGGAATTGATAAACGACCATCTACTATAACCCCAAAAGAACCAGATTCCGTAAGCAACATAGAGGAAGAATGAAAGGAATGTCTTATCGAGGTAATTGTATTTCTTTCGGTAGATATGCTCTTCAGGCACTTGAACCCGCTTGGATTACATCTAGACAAATAGAAGCGGGACGACGGGCAATGACAAGAAATGCGCGCCGCGGGGGAAAAATATGGGTACGTATATTTCCTGACAAACCTGTTACTGCAAGACCTACGGAAACACGTATGGGATCGGGGAAAGGATCCCCCGAATATTGGGTAGCTGTCGTTAAGCCTGGCAGAATACTTTATGAAATGGGCGGAGTAACAGAAAATATAGCTAGAAAGGCTATTTCAATAGCAGCGTCAAAAATGCCTATACAAACTCAATTCATTATTTCGAGATAGGAATAGAAAAACCAAAGGAAAATGATATGATCCAATCTCAGACCCATTTGAGTGTAGCAGATAACAGTGGAGCCCGAAAATTAATATGTATTCGAATCATGGGGACTAGTAATCGGCGATATGCACATATCGGTGACATTATTGTTGCTGTAATCAAAGAAGCCGTACCAAATTCACCTCTAGAAAGATCCGAAGTAATCAGAGCTGTAATTGTACGTACTTGTAAAGAACTCAAACGTGACAACGGCATAATAATAAGATATGATGACAATGCTGCAGTTGTCATTGATCAAGACGGAAATCCAAAGGGAACTAGAATTTTTGGTGCAATCGCCCGGGAATTGAGACAGTTAAATTTCACTAAAATAGTTTCATTAGCACCTGAAGTATTGTAAGATAAAACATTGTAAGATATAAGATGAGACCCCGATATAGTTATAGTATTTGAATGGAATTAATTAAAGTAAATTAGAATAAATTAGAAAATGAATTAAAAAAAATTAATTAAAAATGAAAGAAATTAGTAGATTGGAGTTCATGTATATACCTCTAAAATAATAAAAAAAATGAATTCATATGATAAAAAGAAAACAAACAAAAAAAGAAAAATATGTTGATTATATCAAAATTATGAGGTACCAATAAATTTAGTTTATCATGGGGAGAGACACTATTGCTGACATAATAACCTCTATACGAAATGCGGACACAGATAGAAAAGGAACTGTCCGACTAGCATTTACTAACATCACCGAAAAAATTATTAAAATACTTTTGCAAGAAGGTTTTATTGAAAATGTGAGGAAACATCAGGAAGGTAAGAAATTTTTTGTTGTTTTAACTCTACGACATAGAAGAAATAGGAAAGGATCGTATGGAACTAATCTAAATTTAAAACGAATAAGTCGGCCTGGGCTACGAATCTATTCTAACTATCAAAAAATTCCTAGAATTCTAGGCGGGATGGGGATTGTAATTCTTTCTACCTCTCGGGGTATAATGACAGACCGAGAGGCTCGACTAGAAAAAATCGGTGGAGAAATCTTGTGTTATATATGGTAATCTTTCCTCTCGGATATCGAAATATTATTCGGACTTCCTGTTTGTGAAAAAAAAAAAAATAGAAAGAAGAAAGAAAAGGGTTCTAATATTATTTTTATTATTTTTCCTGCATTATATTATATTAATTGATACTTGATACTTCACGAGGTTTTAGCTGGAATGAAAGAATAAAAATAGAGTCAAGTCAAGAGGGTTTAATTGTTGAATCACTTACTAATGGTATCTCTCAAGTTTGTTTCGATAATGAAGATCGGATTTTAAGTTCTGTTTCAGAAAAAATCCGACATAGTTTTGTTTTATCCGTAGACTACTAAGGCATAGAGTAAAAATAAAAATGGAAGTAAGCCGATATGATTCGACCAGAGAACGTCTAATCTATAGACTACACAACAAAAATTTGAATGATTAGGTAGTTTTTTTTTTTCAACTTCCATATTCCTTTCATTTTCATAGAGATATAATTCCAGATTGGAAAATTGAACGAAACTTATTTTCTTCAAAAACACATGTATATTCAAAATTAAGGAATGACAAATATGAAAATAAGGGCCTCCGCTCGTAAAATTTGTGAAAAATGCCGACTAATACGTAGACGGGGACGAATTAGAGTAATTTGTTCCAATCCGAGACATAAGCAAAGACAAGGATAGTCCTTCGAAACCGGTACTCTTTATCTTCTTTATCTTTAAGGCATCCGATATATAAATAAAAAAAAAGATTTATTTTGACATGACATGGATATATCCATAGACACCTGGCTTCTATTTATAAGATGAGAACATAAAATATGGCAAAACCTTTACCTAGAATTGGTTCGCGCAGGAATGGCCGTATTAGTTCACGTAAGAATGCGCGTAAAATACCAAAAGGAGTTATTCATGTTCAAGCAAGTTTCAACAATACTATTGTGACGGTTACAGACGTACGGGGGCGGGTGATTTCATGGTCTTCCGCCGGAATGTGCGGGTTCAGGGGCACAAGAAGAGGGACACCATTTGCTGCTCAAACCGCAGCTGGAAATGCTATTCGGACAGTAGTGGATCAAGGTATGCAACGAGCTGAAGTCATGATAAAAGGCCCCGGTCTCGGACGAGATGCGGCATTAAGAGCTATTCGTAGAAGTGGTATATTATTAAGTTTCGTCCGGGATGTAACTCCTATGCCACATAATGGCTGCAGGCCCCCTAAAAAACGACGTGTGTAAAAATCTAAACATTGTAAACATTGTAAAAATATAAACATTGAAGAGATTTCAAGAGAAATAAATAATTCAATGATTTGATCAAAAATAACAAACATTCTTATGGTTCGAGAGAAAGTAACAATATCTACTCGGACACTACAGTGGAAGTGTGTTGAATCAAGAGCCGACAGTAAACGTCTTTTTTATGGACGCTTTATTATGTCTCCGCTTATGAAGGGTCAAGCGGACACAATAGGCATTGCGATGCGAAGGGGTTTGCTTGGAGAACTAGAAGGAACGTGTATCACACGCGCAAAATCTGAGAAAATACCACACGAATTTTCTACTCTAGCAGGGATTCAAGAATCCGTACATGAAATTTTAATGAATTTGAAAGAAATTGTATTGAGAAGCAATTTGTATGGAACTTGTGACGCGTCTATTTGTGTCAAAGGCCCTGGATATGTAACTGCTCAAGATATCATCTTACCACCTTCGGTGCAAATCGTTGATAATACACAGCATATAGCTATTCTAACGGAACCAATTGACTTGTGTATTGGCTTACAAATCGAAAGGACTCGTGGCTATTGTATAAAATCGCCAAATAACTTTCAAAATGGAAGTTATCCAATCGATGCTGTATTCATGCCCGTTCGAAATGTGAATCATAGTGTTCATTCTTATGGAAATGGGAATGAAAAGCAAGAGATACTTTTTCTAGAAATATGGACAAATGGGAGTTTAACTCCTAAAGAAGCACTTCATGAAGCCTCTCGGCATTTGATTAATTTATTTATTCCTTTTTTACAGGCAGAAGAAGAAAACTTACATTTAGAAAAAAGCCAACATAAGGGTACTTTACCCCTTTTTACTTTTCATAATAAATTGGCTAAACTAAAGAAAAATCAACAAGAAATAGCATTGAAATATATTTTTATTGACCAATCAGAATTGACTCCTAAGATTTATAATTGTCTCAAAAAGTCCAATATACATACATTATCGGACCTTTTAAATAAGAGTCAAGAAGACCTTATGAAAATTAAGGATCTTTGCATAGAAGATGTCAAAGAGATATTGAGAATTCTAGAAATAGAAAAGCATTTCGCAATTGATTTT